ATGAACAAATATCTTACACGTTGGCTATTTTCTACTAATCATAAGGATATAGGTACTTTATATTTACTATTTGGAGCTTTTTCTGGGATGGCGGGGACAGCTTCGAGTATGTTAATACGGCTAGAACTGTCAGCTCCAGGTAGTATGTTAGGAGATGATCATCTATATAATGTGATTGTAACATCACATGCTTTATTAATGATTTTCTTCCTGGTAATGCCAGTACTGATTGGGGGATTCGGAAATTGGTTTGTACCAATTATGATTGGTGCACCTGATATGGCTTTTCCTAGATTAAACAATATCAGTTTCTGGTTATTACCGCCTTCTCTACTACTATTGGTTGGTTCTATGTTTGTGGAACAAGGGGCAGGTACAGGCTGGACCCTTTATCCCCCATTAGCAAGTATTCAAGCTCATTCAGGGGGAGCAGTGGACATGGCCATATTCAGTTTACATCTAGCTGGGGTATCTTCTATTTTAAGTTCTATTAACTTTATAACCACAATAATTAACATGAGGGTTCCTGGTATGAGTATGCATAGATTACCCCTATTCGTCTGGTCTGTATTAGTTACTACTATATTGTTATTACTATCTTTACCAGTATTAGCGGGTGCAATCACAATGTTATTGACAGATAGGAATTTTAATACAACATTCTTTGACCCTGCAGGAGGGGGAGATCCTATTTTATTCCAGCACTTATTCTGGTTTTTTGGGCACCCTGAAGTCTATATATTAATTCTGCCGGGATTTGGTATTATATCTCAAATTATACCTACATTTTCTGCTAAACAGCATATTTTTGGTTATTTAGGTATGGTCTATGCTTTGATTTCTATTGGAATATTAGGATTTATTGTTTGGGCCCATCATATGTTCACCGTTGGTATGGATGTTGATACTCGTGCCTACTTTACTGCAGCCACTATGATTATTGCTGTTCCCACCGGGATTAAGATATTTAGCTGGTTAGCTACTATATATGGGGGAAGCCCGCGGCTTGATACACCTATGTTGTGGGCTATTGGGTTTGTGTTCTTATTTACCATTGGCGGTTTAACTGGAGTTATATTAGCTAATAGTTCCTTAGATATAATGTTACACGATACTTATTATGTAGTAGCCCACTTCCATTACGTGCTATCTATGGGGGCCATATTTGCCATATTTGGGGGATACTACTATTGGTTCGGTAAAATTACAGGTTTTAGTTATAATGAGTTATATGGTAAGATCCATTTCTGGATTATGTTTATCGGAGTTAATATAACTTTCTTCCCTCAACATTTCTTGGGTTTAGCTGGGTTACCTAGAAGGTACTCCGATTTCGCTGATGCTTATCAAGATTGGAACTTAGTAAGTTCTTGGGGAGCTATAATAGCACTAGTTGGAATTATGTGGTTTATATATTTGACTTATGAAGCATTAGCAGCCGAAAGACCATTTAAGAGTTGGTCAACTTCGTCTAGTTCGTTAGAGTGGTCTTTAGGTTCTCCGCCTGCTTTTCATACTTATAATGAATTACCGTTTGTCTATCAGAGTAAATTGAGTCATGGGGATGATTTAATATTATTTCCACACTACTCCTTTGACCTTGGGGAGTCTATAAGGCAATGTGTTCTTCTAATACATGCAAGGCCCCCTATGCTATAGGGGGTCCTACTGGTGAGGATAAAACGGAGATCATCTCGGTTGACGTATTAGAATAGGTGGGATAGTGGCCCACCTGGGGTCGAAGATGCGTAGTATAGCCACACTTTCACTGTAACAAGGGGAAGACATTTTGGCAGCAGTAGAGAATCTTGTGCAATGGGTAAACGCTTGACACAGGGTTTCACACTGAGGTCTGTCTAACTAAGTGCCAGCAGACGCGGTTAAACTTAGAGGCCCAGTTTTTATTTCGCATTAGGCGTTAAAGTATGTAGTGAAGCATGAGGACAAAGTAAGGTAAACCTCTTGGTAACGGTAAAATGTTTGAAGCAAGAGTGGAAGTCCGAAGGTGGAGACTCCTTATTCCGTTCATGGTACGTCTTCATGAAATACGAAAGCTTGGATAGCAAACAGGATTAGATACCCTGGTAGTCCTTGCCCTAAACTTATACAATTGGAGCAATCCAAATAACCTTATTGTATGCCTGAATACTATGATCGCAAGATTGAAACTCAAAAGGCTTGGCTGTTCACTGTTTGAATCAGAGGAGCGTGTAATTTAATACGATGATCCGCGTGTCACCTTACCTTTCCTTGAAAGCGGCCACCTGTAGGTGGTGGCCGCTCAGGCATTGCATGGCCGTCGTCAGGATAACAATAAATGTTATCCTGAACCCTATTATGGATTAAGTCAGGTGTCATGGTCTTTATGGAAAGGGATATTATGCGCTACATTCTCCTACACAATATATAGTAAATTAGGAGGCGGAGATTCTCTGAAAATGGGAATCTTAAGTAGGATTTGATAGTAATCGGGAAGTAGAGTGTTCCGGTGAATTCTAACCCAGTGTTAGCACAAATCGCCCGTCGTCCCCTTCAAGTCAAGGAGACGAGACGCCCCCTTTGGCGGGGGTTATCCCCTCCTTTTCGAGAATGGGTAAGTCGTAACATAGTAAGGGTAAGGGAACTTGTTCTTGGGTCATAGGCTACGTTCAATACGTACTTGGCCGCCCGGATAACTAGGATGATGAGTACTATTATTTCAATTATCTTTAAAACGCTTGCAATAATAATCCCTTTATTAGTGGCTATAGCTTATTTAACTTTAGCAGAAAGAAAGGTATTAGGATATATGCAAGCACGAAAAGGACCTAATGTAGTTGGTGTTTATGGAATATTACAGCCTTTAGCTGATGGGTTAAAGTTATTCTCCAAAGAGATGGTTATTCCCAATCATGCTAATCTATCGGTTTATATCGTAGCCCCTATTTTATCGCTTACCTTAGCTTTTTTGGCTTGGGGGGTTATCCCTTTTAGCCCAGGTATCGTACTAGCTGATATTAATGTTGGAGTCTTATACATATTTGCTATCAGTTCTATGGGGGTGTATGCTATCTTAATGTCTGGTTGGGGAAGTAATTCTAAATATGCATTCTTAGGGGCTATCAGAGCAGCAGCTCAAATGATTAGCTATGAAGTGTGTATAGGGCTCATCCTAATATCAGTAATATTATGTGCAGGTTCTCTTAATATAACTCAGATTGTTTTAGCTCAAGCCGAAATTTGGTATATAATACCTTTATTTCCAGCTGCCTTAATGTTCTTCGCTTCGGCATTAGCTGAAACTAATCGGGCTCCTTTCGATCTTACCGAGGGAGAATCAGAGTTAGTATCTGGTTATAATGTAGAATATTCTAGTATGTCGTTTGCCCTATTCTTTTTAGCTGAATACGGCCATATTATTCTAATGAGCTGTTTGATGAGTTTGTTGTTTTTGGGTGGTTGGGCACCTTTCACAGGAATTATAGGAATGGGTTGCTTAGCCCTTAAAACTACGGCAGTAGTCTTCGTATTTGTGTGGGTACGAGCTTCTTTCCCTAGAATGAGATATGACCAACTTATGTATCTATTATGAAAGTCTTATTTACCTTTCAGTCTTGGTTTAGTTGTTTTAGTTTCTGGTCTGCTGATAGGTTTGGGTGCAGTGCCCTTTATGGGGGGCTAGCACTCAGCAGGATAACATCTATTGTTGTCCTGACTATATTGGGTTGATGTACACCAGCCCCCCGACTATGGGGGCTGAGCGCGTGCATATGGAATCCCCAAGCAAAATGTTACGAGTAAGAACTCAACACCCATTACTCTCTATTGCGAACGGGGTATTGGTCGATCTGCTGGCCCCTTCTAATATAAGTTATTTATGGAATTTTGGTTCTTTATTAGGAGCTTGTTTAGTTATTCAATTGATTACCGGAATATTCTTAGCTATGCATTATTGCTCTGACGTTAGCTTAGCTTTTGACTCAGTTTCCCATATTTTAAGAGATGTTAATTACGGTTTTGTGTTAAAGTCCATTCATGCTAATGGAGCTTCATTATTCTTTCTTAGTGTGTATATACATATGGGCAGAGGACTCTATTATGGAAGCTACATGAAAATGGACGTCTGGAATTTAGGGGTTATAATATATTTAATAATGATGTTAACAGCCTTCTTAGGGTACGTATTACCTTGGGGACAAATGTCCTTTTGGGGGGCCACAGTTATTACTAACTTCTGTTCTGCTATACCTTATGTGGGCTCAGATGTTGTTCAATGGATTTGGGGAGGATTTAGTGTATCTAACGCGACTCTTAATCGTTTCTACTCTTTACATTATCTTTTTCCCTTTCTTATAGTTGGACTAGCTCTATTACATATTATTAGTTTACACACAGATGGGTCAAATAATCCTTTAGGGATTAGCTCTAATATAGATAAAGTTACCTTTCATGTTTATTATACTTATAAGGACTTGTTTGGAATTCTAGTACTTGGCGTTATTTTAGTTATAATTAGTTACTTTATGCCTAATGTGTTAGGTGACCCTGAGAATTTCATTCAAGCTAATCCTTTAGTAACCCCTGTTCATATACAACCAGAATGGTACTTTTTATTCGCATATGCCATACTACGTTCTATACCCAACAAGCTTGGGGGAGTCTTGGCTATGGTACTTAGTATCTTGGTGCTATTATTATTGCCTTTTATTCATACTAGTAAATTAAGAGCCCTGACATTTAGACCTTTAGGTAAAATAGCATTTTGGTTTTTAGTAGCTGATTTTATATTATTAACCTGGTTAGGGGCCAATCCAGTAGAGGAACCTTACGTTATGATAGGTCAATTTGCTTCCTTATTCTACTTTATTTACTTCTTAGTATTAATTCCCCTGTTAGGTTGGGTAGAAACCAAATTGCTCCGGATAGAGTAGTGGGGGGATATATGCGGTGCTACAGCGTGAATATGAATAGTCTATTTATGATATTCTCCTTAGGAATAGTTGGAGCTAGTCTTATGGTTATATCTACGCCGAATCCTGTTTATTCAGTATTCTGGTTAGTTATCGCCTTTGTTAATGCTGCTGTTATGTTTATATCATTGGGATTAGACTATATAGGCTTAATATTTATTATTGTCTACGTAGGAGCTATCGCTATTTTATTTTTGTTCGTAATTATGTTAATTCAACAGCCTAATAAGGTAGATTCTCAGGATCACTCGCATTTCTTACCTGTAGGATTATCTGTGATATTCCTATTTTATAGTTTACTAACCAATAGCCCTAAATATATCAGCAATCCTGTTATAGGATCTCGGACTAACATAGGGGCAATTGGAAGTCATCTTTATACAACTTATTATGAATTAGTGTTAGTTGCTAGTTTGGTGCTACTAGTCGCCATGGTCGGGGCTATATTATTAGCTAAGCAGCCAAATACACCTTCTTTATATTCCCACGTAGAGATACGCAGTAGGCAAGATCTCTTCCTACAAATCAGCAGAAAGCACCTTTAGGTGCCTTCTGGTCAAGTGCTAACGCACGTCTCCGCCCTTAGGAACATGGAGTTTAAAGGAATACTAATACTACTTATTGTTAGCGGGATATTATCAACTATAATTTTAGGGGCATCTTATATATTAGGAAATAAACAACCCGATATGGAGAAAGTGTCAGTCTATGAGTGTGGGTTTGATCCTTTTGATAACCCGGGAAATCCCTTCTCCGTTAGATTCTTCTTAATTGGTATCTTATTTTTAATATTTGATCTTGAAATATCTTTCCTATTTCCCTGGGCTGTTACCTATGTGGGCTTACCCCTATTTGGATATTGGGTTGTTATGATATTTTTATTTATTTTAACTTTAGGGTTAGTTTATGAGTGGATAGAAGGAGGCTTAGAGTGGGAAAGCTAGCCCCCCCTCTACTTATGAGTCAGTTATAGCGCATGTCCTATTTAATATTATCAATTGTCATCTTATTAATTGGAATCTTAGGTATTATTCTTAATAGAAGCAATTTAATTATTATGTTAATGTGTGTAGAGTTAGTTTTACTGGCCTCTACTATTTTGCTTCTTTTTGAGTCTTGTGTGCTCTATACGCTTTTTGGTCAAATTTTCGCGATTATGATTTTAACTGTCGCAGCTGCCGAGTCTGCTATCGGTTTAGCCATTATGGTTAACTATTACCGTTTACGTGGTACAATTGCTGTTCGAGCCTTAAATTTATTAAGAGGTTAACTCCCTAAATTATAAAATGAGCCAAGTACCTATGCAGTATTTTAACTTAATGGAGGAGAATTATTCTAAGTATGGGTTATCAGTAATCCAGCTTATCCAGATTGGTAAGTTCTATGAACTTTGGCATGAACCCGATGTTCCTAGTACCCAACAAGCATACTCTCAAGCTGAGTTATTAGTTGAGTCGTCCAGACGAAGTAGGTCTTTGGGGGTAACACCTCCCATTGAACAAGTTGCCTCTTTAATTGATATGAGAATAATCTCACCCGGGAAAAGATCCTTGCTTCAAATGGGGTTTCCCATTTATTCCCTTACTACTTATTTAAGCACCTTGTTGGATAAAGGTTGGACTATTATAGTTATTGATGAATTAGCCACTGATAAATCGGGGCCTAAACAACGTGCAGTATCACAGATTTATTCTCCTAGTTGTAATTTAGAAGACTGCTCGGAATTATCTTATGTGATATCAATATATTTTAAAGATGACTTATTAGGTATTACTTTATTTTCTGCCATGAATGGGCATAGTATAATGTTTCCTGTCTATTGGGTCGACAGGGACAAAGTAGCTCGATTACTAATCAGTTATCGTATTAAGGAAGTAGTAATTAGGACGGACTCGGGAGCCAATTCAGGGATGCTAAATAAGATATATGGTTTATTAATTGGTTGGAATTTATTCCCCTCTGAGCCTAATGTTAGAATTGAAGTTATGAGGGAAACATTAACCTCTACCCCCGGCTTATTGTGTTATTTATCTTATAGGTACGAAAATGATAATAAGGAGTGGCTTTTACTTCATATTTATTTGGGCATTAACGAAGAGTGGTTTAACAAAAATTATCAAGAATATACTCTTAGTAAAATATTTCAAAGCACTTGGACAGAAGATGTCAATCAGGCAAATATAATTAGCCTTTTAGGAACATTACAATTTATTAAAGATCGAAATCCTAATCTTATTAAGAATCTCCAACTTCCTGAATGTCATAATTCTGTTGTTAGCCCTCTAAATTTAATACTATGTAATCGAGCAGAATATCAATTGGATTTATTACCTAAAAAGGGGAGACTGGGTGGTTTACTTAATCTGGTTGATTACTGTTCTACTGCAATGGGTAAAAGACTACTCAAATTCAGACTTCTTAACCCTATCACAGATTATTCTGAATTGAATCTGCGTTATGAGGAGATTGCTACATTTAAACAATTACTTGATAAGCAATTATTTGATAACTCCGAGTTAAAACAAATTAAAGATTTATCTTCTTTACATCGTCAATGGGTAATATGTGCCTCGAGTGATACTACCTTACCACCTAAAAAGTTGAGTCAAATTTACCACTCTTATTTGTCTGCTAATAAATTAATAGGATCATTACTTCCTTTATTACGACTGCCCCCTTCAGTCGGACCTCAATTAGAATCGTTAATTGGGGAGATAGATCTATTTTTCCAGGTAGATAATCTTTTAGGAGATTTTAAAGACATATTGCAACCAACTGATAATATAACTAACCTCCTTGTACAACGACAAACTTTAAAGGCCCAACTTACAGAATGGGCCGAACAAACTTCGAATATTGTATTTCAAGATACAACTTCTATCAAAGCTGAATATTTCAGTAAGGAGGGTTATGCCTTCTCTATTTTATCTAAAAAGTTAGTTAAGTTAGAGCGTTACTTGGTTAATCCCCTTGTAACTGATCCCCCGATTATTATATTGGGTAAAAGAGGAAGTCACCATATAATTACTAGCCCCGCTATTCTTAAGGTCTCAGTTGAATTCAACTTATTAGAAGAGCAAATTAATATTTATATAAAACAAACTTATAAGGGGGAACTTAAAAGACTATATTTCAGTTATTCTGAGCTGTTTTTACCCTTAGAGAATATGATTTCTAGATTAGATGTTGCATTAAGCGGGGCTATCGTGTCTACTAAGTTTAATTATACTAGACCTTGCTTATTAAAGACTCCCCCAAAAGCTAAGGGTTTAATAGAAACAGTTAATCTACGACACCCATTAATAGAACAATTAAATACCCAGGAAGAATGTGTAGCTCATGATATTAGTTTAGAGGATAAAGGAATGTTAATATTCTCAGTAAATGGTGCGGGCAAGTCGACTTTACTCAGAGCAATTGGGGTTAACGTAATTTTAGCTCAGGCAGGAATGTATGTAGCTGCAGATTCATTTAAGTTAAGACCTTACCACTATTTAATTACTCGTATTTTAGGGGGAGATGATCTTCATAAAGGTCAAGGTACTTTTGAGGTCGAAATGAGAGATCTCTCAACTATATTAAAGCTAGCTAACTATAATAGTTTAATATTAGGTGATGAGATTTGCCATGGGACAGAAGTTAGTTCAGGGTTAGCAATATTAGCTGCAACAATTGAAAGATTGACAGCTGCACGAACTAGTTTCGTTCTTTCTACTCACCTACATCAAATTTGTTCTGTAATTGATTTACCAGTTCGGTGTTATCATCTATCTGTTATTCAGCGAGAAGATTTAGGTGTAATTTATGAACGTAAATTAAAACCTGGTCCAGGGCCCTCTCAATATGGCATCGAAGTTATGGGGCACATCATTAATGACAGAGAGTTTTATACTAATGCTTTAAAATATCGGAAACTTATTAATTGGAAGTCACCATCTCTACGGCCCCGAAGTAAGTCTAGTTCTTTGACAGTATTTCGTCCTTCTAAATATAATTCTAAAGTTTTTATTGACTCGTGTGAAATATGTGGAGCTCCAGCGGAGGCTATCCATCATATTAAACCTAAGAGATTATCTGGGGGGCACCCCTTCAATTTGAATCGAAGATCTAACTTGGTGCCAGTATGCTCAAGTTGTCATTTAGATATTCATAGAAATAAGATCTCTATTTTAGGCTGGAAGAGAACACCAGCACATAAGAAATTATATTGGGTTTATCTTAATGAGTCTTTAGACAGTGGAACTAAGTAAAGTCTAAGGTCTATCGGTAAGGACGTGAAATACGAAATAACAAGGGAGAGACTTTGAACTTGTTTATCCTAACTGAAAGGGTGAATTGAATAGTTAATTGAAACATCTTACTAAACTATGGGGGAATACATCAACTGAGATTCCGTACGTAGCGGCGAGCGATAGCGGAGGAATTGTCTCAAACAGATAATTAAGATGATTGGACATCTAGACTAAACCCCGATAGACACTTATAGAGAAAGTACCGTGAGGGAAAGACTCAGAATTGGTTCAAAAAGTTACCTTTTGCATAATGGGCCTGCAAGATAAGATTTGGCAAGCTTAAGTAATGAATGAAGGCGCAGTGAAAGCAAGGGAAAACTCGTCAGTCAAATCTCCCGAAACCAAGTGATCTAACCATGGCCAGGTAGGAGTATATACTCCTGACCGAACCAGTGATTGTGGCAAAAATCTTGGATGAGCTGTGGTTAGCGGTGAAATACTAATCGAACTTGGATATAGCTGGTTCTCTACGAAACTTATCTTAGTAAGGCGCTCCAAGTTGATTCCCCCCCCCAAAAACAAACCAGGGGGGGCCTGAATTACTGGTGTAGCTAGACTATGGCGATAAGGCCCCTAGTCAAGAGGGGTAAGCCCTAACCAGAAATTAAAGTCACTAATACAGATTAAGTGTATAAAGAGGGTCCAACTTAGACAAACAGGAAGTAGGCTCGGAAACAGCCATCTGCACAGGAAAACGTAAAAGTTCACTGAATGAGCTAGGAAACTCTAAGAATTAAGGCGGCTAAATCTGTAACTGAAACTCTGGAAGCCATACGGCAACCCGGAAGGGGGGAGCACCAATTGGCTTGGTAGTAGAGCGTTCTGTGTGTATACACCTCGTGAGATAAACAGAAGTGATAATGCAGGCATGAGTAGTACAAGATTCACTCCCAAATAAAATATTTATACAGCTTCTAAGGGCATTACGCCCGATGGATTATAATTCTTGTACCTGTTCAGGAAAATTATTATAGTGCATAGCACTTTAGACTGTTATTTATGGGACTTAGAATCTAGGCATAATTTCTCTTAAGGAACTCGGCAAAATAAGATCTCGACTGTTTACCAAAAACATAGCTCTCTGCTAAAGGTTGACTGAAGTATAGAGGGTGAATTCTGCCCAATGGTTGTATAGTGAAACTGAGGACTAAGGTCTAAAGCGAAACCCAACTGAATGGCCGCGGTAACTCTGACCGTGATAATGTAGCACAATAAATAGCCAATTAATTGTTGGCGGGTATGAAGGGAACCACGAGGGTCTTACTGTCTCAAGAGAAAAGCCGATGAAATTATAATTGTAGTGAAGATACTACATAAACATTGTAAGACGAAAAGACCCTATCGAGCTTTACTGGATACCGATAGCGTTAATTTAGAATGATCGATACTAAGTATCCTAATTCTAAGTTAATAATTTTTGTTGGTAGGACAGTTTAGTTGGGGCGACTACCTTTGAATAAGAAACGAAGGCGAGCTTATGGTATTATTAAAATCTCATTAGCCTCACAGTGAGGGGGATACCCCTAGCTGGCACAAGGACTTATCCTCACATAGTATCTTCGCCCCTTGGGGGGGGGATACGTAATGGGGGGTTACCTATGTGGGCGATAGTGACCCGATATGATTATCCAAAATAAATATCGAAAGCGGATAAAAGCTACCGTAGGGATAACAGCGTAATATTGTCGGAGAGTTCTTATCGAGGACAGTGTTTGCGACCTCGATGTTGAATTGCGGTGCCCTGGTGCTGTAGAAGGTACCTCAGGTTGGTCTGTTCGACTATGAAAACCGTACATGATTTGAGTTCAGAGCGTGGTGACACAGCTCGGTTTCTATCTACAATGTTCAATCCCAACTTTTCTGAGTCCTAGTACGCAAGGAATGGTCTCAGCGATGCTCGACTATATTGGCCCCATCGATGTAATCAACTTCTGGCTGCTGCAAAGAAGGAGAACAAAAGGGTTTCGGGATTAATAAGGTACATGTGGGGGTGCATAGCCCCCCTGGTACCCTATGGAATTAATACTAGGGCTCATCATACTAATAGTGTTTACGTATGGATTAAAGGCCACGACTCTAAGATTAGCAACATTCTGTTTAGGGGTTATACTACTTATGAGTGCTGTGGGGGCTGAGCCCCATCTGCTATGTTGGACACAGGCTATTAAGATGTTGGTGATGCTAAGCGGGTTAGCCGTACTATGTATGCTGGACCATCGAACATCGCATCGATCAAGCTCTTTATTGATTTTATTAGTGATCCTGGGCAATTTATTACTTATTGGGTCAACAAATTTAATTTCTATATATTTAGCATTAGAAATGCAAACATTATGTATGTTTATCTTAGTAGCTTATAATAAAAACTCATTGTTATCAGCAGAAGCTGGATTGAAATACTTCGTGTTAGGGGCATTATCTTCAGGTTTGTTCCTGTTTGGTTGTGCTTTAATTTATGGCTCCACAGGAGAGCTTGAACTTCAATTTATTCGTATGAGTCTAATATCTTATGGGGCATTAGCTGGTAAGTGTCTTATTACTATCTCATTATTATTTAAAGTGTCTGCAGCTCCATTTCATATGTGGGCCCCAGATGTTTACGAAGGGGCTCCAACTTGGGTAGCTGCGCTATTATCTATCGTGCCTAAATTAGGGGTACTAGCTATTATGATACAAATAGGCTTAAATGAAATAGTATTATTAATGGCCGGGTTAATCTCTTTGATTATTGGAGCTATAGGAGCTTTGAATCAAACTCGTATAAAAAGATTATTAGCTTATAGCGGGATAGGCCATATAGGGTTTGTGCTGCTTGGAATAGCTATAGGGTCTATAGAAAGTATTCAGGCTAGTTTAATATATATAGGTGCCTACATATTAACTCAAGTATTACTTTGGTCTGTAGTACTAATTATAACACCTAAAAGAGATATGCTTATTGAGTTTAGTGGTGTTTCAAGATTAAACCCAATCTTAGCATTAGCATTAGCTGCAGGTTTATTGTCTACTGCAGGAATCCCCCCTTTAATTGGGTTTTTGATTAAGTGGTATATTATCTTAGCAGCTGTTGGTCAAGGCTACTATCTTAGCGCTTTAATAGCTTTAGTCTGCTCCGTAGTAGCTGGAGTTTATTACCTTAGATTAGTTAAAATTATGTTTTATCAACCTTTGTCGACGCCTTTAGTAATAACAAATATACTAAATTCTCCACGTGAGACAGGTTTGGGCAAGGCCATATTAATAGGGGTAAGTTTATACTTAGTATTAACGATTATAATATGTCCTAGTTTATTTTTTCAGTTAACACATTTGATTATTTTAGATTTATTTCCATGTATCTTCTAGTAATATTAATACCGTTATTAAGTGCAGTCGGAAGCGGATTAGGGGGTCGTTATCTAGGAAGGAAGGGGGCTGGTTTGTTAGCTTCTGTATGGGTTATTGCTAGTTGCCTTCTTTCTTTTGTATTATGTTATGAAATCCTTATTAATGGGTCCGCAGTATATATAGAGTTAGGAAGATGGGTAGAGTCTGATTTACTAATAACTAATTTCGGCTTACAATTTGATGTAATAACAGCTGTAATGTTAATAGTAGTAACCACAATTAGCGGGTTAGTTCATATCTATTCTACAAGTTATATGAGAGAAGACCCCCATTTACCTAGATTCATGAGTTATCTGTCTTTATTTACCTTTTTTATGTTAGTTTTAGTTACTAGTAATAATTATGTGCAATTATTTATTGGTTGGGAAGGTGTCGGTTTCTGTTCTTATTTATTAATTAACTTTTGGTTTACACGTATACAAGCTAACAAGGCAGCAATTAAGGCAATGTTAATTAACAGGATAGGAGATATAGGATTAATGCTAGCTATTATATTAATCTGGAAAGAATTTGGGGTATTAGATTACTGTAGTTTGTTCTCCACCTTGTATCCATCTTCAGCGTGTACTTGGATTTGTATATTATTAACTATCGGGGCTATAGGAAAATCTGCCCAATTAGGGTTACATACTTGGTTGCCAGATGCTATGGAGGGTCCCACACCTGTTTCGGCCCTAATTCATGCAGCAACAATGGTAACAGCAGGAGTCTTTTTAATTATAAGGTCAGCCCCCCTTTTTGATCATTCTCCAACTGCAACAATTATTGTGGGTTTAGTTGGCTCCCTAACTGCTTTCTTTGCTGCCACAGTAGGATTAGTTCAATCGGATATAAAAAAAGTTATTGCCTATTCTACTTGTAGTCAATTAGGATACATGGTAATGGCCTGTGGTACTTATAGCTGTCTAAGTAGTTTATACCATCTATTAACTCACGCTTTCTTTAAGGCTTTATTATTCTTGGGAGCAGGCTCAATAATTCATGCCCTTTTAGATGAACAAGACCTCAGGAAGATGGGGGGAATAATTAGGGGCTTACCTTTAACTTATATATTAATGTTGATTGGTTCATTGTCTTTGGCCGGTTTTCCCTATTTATCTGGGTTTTACTCTAAAGATTTAATATTGGAATTAACTTATAATAGTTATTGTTTAATATCGATTTATTGGTTGGCTTCAATCACAGCCTTCTTAACCGCTTTTTACTCATTTCGATTAATATACCTAAGCTTCGTGTCTAAGCCTAATTTAACACGTATGAGCGCACAACATTTACAAGAAGCTGATTGGAAATTATTGGGCCCCTTATTAGTATTAGGGGGAGGGAGTATTTTAGTTGGTTATATAGCTCAAAATATGGTATTTGCGCCAGGTATACGTCCCTTGCCGCTTGTGTCCACAATAGTCTCTTTAGCACCAGTTATTATGTCTGTAACAGGGATATTACTAGTGTTTATACTTCGTCCATATATTATATATTATATTACACGCCCTAGTCTATATGGATTCTTATTTTATGCCTGGGAATTTAACCAAATAGCAAATTATTATATTGGAAGCACAGCTTGGAAGTTTGGCCATATTGTCTCTTATCGTACTATAGATAGGGGGATTTCAGAGATTTTAGGCCCTACTGGAATAGCCCGATTCATAGTTGATAGAACTAAAGAGTTAAGCAACTTACAATCTGGTTTATTATTTAATTATGCATTAATGATATTAGTTGGGGCAGCTATCGCACTTAAGTACCTAATCGTAAATTAGGAACTATCGGTGGCTGTCGCAGCGAGTACAATATAATGTTAATATGATATTAACTTGTATAGTGGGCTCTATATTAATAAGTATAGTAATAATCGCATTAATTCCCAGGGAAAATAGTATGAAACTACGCCAACAAGCGTTGGAGTGGTCTCTGATAACATTTGCTCTTTCTATTTTATTATTAGTTAACCTTCATCAAGAAGCTCAATTTCAACAGATGATAGAATTCAGTTGGGTGAGTACAATAGGTTGGTTTGAAGGTTCTCCTATATTATTTGCTATTGACGGGATCTCTATATTTTTCATTGTATTAAGTACTTTGTTAACACCAATTTGTATTTTGGTAAGTTGGGACAGTATAAAGTTTCTTGTTAAGGAGTTTCTTATGTGCCTTCTAGGTATTGAACTACTATTAATTGGAGTATTCTCAACATTAGATCTATTAATATTTTATGTGTTATTTGAGAGTATATTAATACCCATGTTTTTAATAATAGGTGTATGGGGAGCCCGGGCAGAGAAGATAAAAGCTGCCTATTATTTCTTCTTTTATACTTTAGTTGGTTCAATATTAATGCTACTTAGCATAGCAGTTATTTATAGGATAACTGGCACAACTGATTACTTATCCTTAACTAACATTCAGATTTATACTTCAATACAAATTTGGTTATTTATAGGTTTCTTCCTTAGTTTAGCAGTTAAGATACCAATGATACCCTTTCATATATGGTTGCCTCTTGCGCATGTTGAGGCCCCGTTAGCTGGCTCAGTGATTCTAGCTGGGATATTATTAAAATTAGGCGGTTATGGATTCATTAGATTCGCTTGGCCCATTTTCCCTGAAGCAACAGAGTATTTAGCACCAATCATACTAACGTTGTCATTAATAGCAGTAATATATGGGAGTTTAACTACTTGCAGACAGGTAGATGCGAAACGTTTGATAGCTTATTCCTCGGTAGCTCATATGGGAATAGTAACAATAGGTTTATTTACTCATACGATGGGGGGTTTAATAGCTTCTATATTCTTAATGATAGCTCATGGAGTAGTTAGCCCAGCTTTATTTATAGCAGTGACATTTCTCTATGAGAGACATCATACAAGATTAGTTAGATATTATAGAGGAGTAGTTATGACTATGCCCCTATTTTCTATTGTGTTTATGGTGTTGACTTTAGCTAATATTGCTGTTCCTCTTAGTTGTAACTTTGTTGGAGAGTTTTTATCCTTAGTAGCTGCTTTTTCTACTAGTACATCATTAGGAGTTCTCACCTCAACTAGTATGGTCATAGCTGCTGCTTATTCGTTATATTTATATAATAGAATCTGTTTTGGGCAACTTTCTCCATATTTAATATTTTCGAGAGATATTAATAGACGAGAGTTTAATGGGCAATTACCGTTAATAGTAGCTATTGTATTATTGGGAATAGTCCCATACCCCTTAATCGAGTTAGTTCGTGTATGTTTGCCTAGATTCTTGTAATTTTCCTCTTACCCCCAAAACCCCCTACTTGGTTTTATATGTGTGTATCTCTTATTTTCAATCATAGACTAGTCATGTCATAAATTAACCATGAACACTAACCAGATAATCTGAAGCAAATATGTATACATCATCCTCATCAATACACATATATGAAGTATTCTCCTCGAGGGAGTGCTTGAGTTCTATAACAGCAGTGGGGGCAGAAAAGGGATAAAAGGACTCACTAAGACGTTCGTTGCTAATAAACCTATCATGATGGGTAGAGGCAGGAGTTGAACCTGCATAATCAGATTATGAGTCTGAAAACTTACCGTTAGTTGACTCTACCAGCTGAGCTTGACTCTACAAGCTGAGCTAAGCACTATGTAACCCCGGGGGGCTAAGAACCCCACCAGTAAATACATACATATAAAAACAACCAAACCACATCTACAAAATGCCAATACCAACTAGCAGCCTCAAAACCAAAATGATGATGACGAGTATAGTGATAGCTTATTAATCTAGTTAAACATACAGACAAAAATATAGTTCCAATAATAACATGAAAACCATGAAAACCTGTAGCCACAAAAAAGGTTGAGCCGTATACGGAGTCTGAGATTGTAAAAGGCGCTTCGTAATACTCCATAGCTTGTAGGGCTGTAAATTGAATCCCAAGTATTACTGTGCAAGTAAGTGATTGGATGGCTTCTAATCTCTGTCCGCTGACTATGGCGTGATGTGCCCACGTAACTGTTGCTCCTGAACTAAGTAATATAGCTGTATTTAATAGGGGCACAGAAAAAGGGTCTAACACCTCTATACCAACAGGGGGCCAAACAGCTCCTAATTCTATAGTGGGTGATAAACTACTATGAAAGAAAGCCCAAAAGAACGCAAAAAAGAAGCAAACTTCAGAAGTAATAAAAAGGATCATACCGTATCTTAATCCTCTTTTGACTATCTGAGTATGATGTCCTTGGAAAGTGGCTTCTCTAATAACATCTCTCCACCAAACAATCATTGTGAATATCAATGTAATTGCACCTAAATACATTATCCATGTATAACTATAATGAAAATATAATACTGAGCCTACTGTAATAAGTAATGCCCCAATTGCGCCTATATAAGGCCATGGACTAGGATCCACTAAATGATAAGGGTGATAAGCCTTACTCATGGATACTAATAATCCTACCTGTATGCACCTTAAGCGAAGCAATTTTGGTTAATGTAGATTTAGAGTATCATTAATGTATATGGCAGTTAACAGACAAAATACATATGCTTGAATCAAGGCCACGGCAATCTCTAGTAAAGTTATAAAAACCATTACTAATATTGGGCCTAAGCTTAATAATAACATTCCATTACTAATCATTGCGAACCCAAAACTTGCTAATATAGCAAATAAAAGGTGCCCAGCAGATAAATTAGCAGCTAATCGAACACCTAAAGAGATTGCCCTGGAAATATAGCTAATTGTTTCAATTATAACTAATAAGGGGGCTAATAATAAGGGAGCTCCACTAGGCATCATCATTGAAGCAAAGTTCCAACGGAATCGTGTTATCCCCAATATTGTTACTGCCATTAAAATAGATAAACTTAATCCGAAAGTAACAATAATATGGGCAGTTGGGGTAAATACATAGGGAAATAGACCGAACAGATTTAATCCAGCAATAAACATAAACAGAGTAATAATAAGAGTAAAATATTGAGTCCCCTTATTAGCTGTAGAATCTTTCACTAAACCTAAGAAGTGGGTATAAACAATCTCTTGTATAGACTGCAATCTTGTGGGTATTAGTTTATATGAACAACTTCCTATTAATACTACAGCTAATAGGATAAGCATCATAATAGAAGAATTAGTAATTATTCCTCCAATTATCCGAACTACATTAAATTGATCAAAGAAAGAAGCTGCCATAACTATTATATGGAGTGGGCCTATCTAAGGAGTATATCTTGTAGTATAGTATGTGCTCTGTTAACCCCAAGCCCCCTACTGGGGGCTGCCCCCTCTTCCTGTAATATACTTCTTATACGTAAGTTATTCTGAATTTTAGGTAAAATATACAAACTCATAATACTATAAAGTGCTAATAAGATTATTAATGTCCAGCTATATTGAGTTAAATAAGCAGTTATATCTAAGTGAGGCATTGTTCTACGATTGGGAGATCCCTAAAGATCCGCACATAATGAAGATAGCCAGCTGATATATTTATCCATGCTAACGGCTTCTATAACAATAGGCATAAAGGAGTGATTAGCGCCGCATAACTCGGAACATTGACCGTAAAATATTCCCGGCCTTTTAACTAAAAATCCAGTTTGATTAAGACGCCCAGGTACAGCGTCCATTTTAATAGCTAATGAAGGTACAGCAAATGAGTGAAGCACATCTGCCCCTGTAACTAGAACTCTAACATAAGTGTCAATAGGAACAACCATTCTATTGTCAACCTCTAATAGTCGAAGATCGCCTGGTTCAAGCTCAGTAGTTGGCACCATATAAGAATCGAATTCTAAGGTACTATCTTCACCTGAGGTAATTTGATAATCTGAGTACTCATAAGACCAATACCATTGATGACCTATGGCTTTTATTGTCACACCTGGTTCTACTACTTCATCCATCAAATAAAGTAGTTTCAAAGAAGGGAATGCTATAAACACTAAGATAATTGCTGGAATTATGGTCCAAACAATCTCTATTGTGGCTCCTTCTACAAAATAGCGGTGATAAGCTTGGCCTGTCAGTCCCCTTAGAATTAACCATAATACAGCTGTTATAATAATAATTAAAATAAACATAACTTGGTTATTAAGGAATAGAATCTCTTCCATAACAGGACTAGCAGCATCTTGGAAGCCTAGTTGAAATGGCTCAGCCACGTCACGTAGGAGCGAGGCCGTTAATAATGCATTAATTGGAGTTTTCATTCTTCTCTAGCCCCCTGTCACTTTGCTGATACCCAAAAGCTTTATCGGGGTAAGGCCCAGGGGTAAAAATAGGAAGAGACTAGTTGATATAGCAGATAAGTGTGTTCTCACCTACTCTAGACTACTTTTAATCTAGAGTAAGC